TGGACTTTCTAATGACCCCCAATCGCCAATTCTGGCATGAATTGATAAAGATCCAATAAGTCCAACATTGATTCCTTCAGACGTGTCAATGGGACAAATACGCCCATAGTGACTAGGATGGATATCTCGTATCCGAAAATTAGCAGTTCGCCCTGTTAATCCGCCAGGGCCCAAATAACTCAATTTTCTCCCATGAACGATTTGTGTCAATGGATTAGTTCGATCCAAAACTTGAGATAATGGGTGTAATCCGAAAAAGGATTCATAAGTAGTTGTTAACGGAGTTGAAGTTACCAAATTCTGAGGAGTAGGTATCAATTTATGCCTAATTGCTCCGGATATAGTTCCCTTAACTACATTTTCTAAACGAGCCAGAGCCAACCCGAGCTGGTCTTGTAAAAGATCCGCTACAGAGCGAATCCGTTTATTTTTCAAATGATTCATATCATCAAGTGTACCCATTCCAAATTTCATCCCAATCAAATGATCGGCAGCTGCTAATATATCTCGTGGTAATAAAAATATATTGTTCTGAGGTATATTAAGATTCAGTCTCCAATTCATATTTCGGCGACCAATCCTTCCTAATTCACACCTTTGGTGAAAGAATTTTTTTTGTAATTCCTTACATAAGGATTCAGAAAATATTGGATCCCCACCTACACAAGAAAATTGTTGATAAAACTCCAAAATAGCATTTTCTTTTGACCCAATTTTTTTTTTCTCCTTATCGGTCAAGAAAGATAAGAAAATTTCAGGGTAGCAAACATTCTCTAGAATTTCTCTTAGATTCGAACCCATAGCTGATGATAGAACTAGAATAGATATTTTCTGTTTCCTACTCACACGAGCCCATATTCTTGCTTTTTTATCAATCTCTAATTCTAACCTGCCTCCCCAATCTGATATTATGGTGCCGGTATAGACCGAAATCCCGTTATGATCCAATTCTGACTGGTAATAGATACCAGGACTTTGCAATATTTGATTGATCACAATTCGGTATATTCCGTTTACTATAGAAGTTCCAAGGGAATTCATTAAAGGAATGTTTCCAATAAAAATTCTTTGTTCTTGCATATTCCTACTGGTTTTCCAAATTAATCCCGCGGATACATATAATTCAGAAGAATATGTAAGTGATTCATAGACAGCATCTCGTTCTTTTATCAGAGGTTCTACCAATTGATATGTTTCCATAAATAATTGAAATTCAATTTCGTGATCTATATCTTCAATTTTTGGAAACTTAGAAAGTTCTTCTATTAAACCCTGATCAATAAACCGATAAAACCCTTCAAATTGTATCTGATTAAATCCGGGTATTGTAGATGTTCCCTCTTTTCCATCCCCGAGCATCTTTTTTGAATTTCCCATTTATCCGTTTATTGAAAAAATCCCATCCCATCTCTCATTCTTCACCGAATCATATCCATAGAATTCGATCTAGTAATAATGGAATTTCTATTCTGTTTACTGAATCACATGAAATTTTATTCAACTCCACGATATATGGAATGTATGAAATACGTATGAACGGAGACTAGATTCAAATGGCATTTTTTATAAGAAAGAGATCCAAATGGAACAGAATTGAGAAATACCACTGGAACTTATGGAGTTTTGTAAAGACTAGAAAAAAGTAATTTCATTTTCACCTATGATATTACATATTCCAATTCGATTGCATACCATAAAAAAAATGTATCCACGATTGGATCTGTTCGAGCAGATAAACATATAATAAATAGAAAATTTTTTTTTTAACCACTTTACTTTTCCATGTATTTGTATTTCATTGTTCAAAAAAATATTTGCAAAAAAGAGATTGATTTTTACCTATTTTGAATAGATATCGTTAGAATATCATTGAATTTAAGTAGGTAAGAAAACTTGTGTTTTTTTATTTATTAATTTTTTTTATTATTAAAAAAAAAAAAGAATGCACAGATATTTATGTCTATTTTTCTTCTTTTATTGTGGTACAGTTCTATTTGGGACAGCACATGCTGTGCTCTATCAAAAATGAAATTTTCTCTTCAATGTATTCAATCAAAAATTGAAATATAAAAATTTAGTGAGAATTACTCCTCAAAAGCATCCCTAGAGAGATAAAATATCCCATTATAGAGCTATAGCTCTATAACATAATGTAACGTATGTTCTGATTCTGGGGTTTACATATACTCATCATTACTGTTATAATTGAAAACTGAAGAAGATTTCTTTTGAATTGAAAAAAATCAATATAGATTAGTTATAAATCCATTTCTAATGATTTTCTTAATATTATTAGAAAGAAAAAAATGTAGATTTTAATTTGAATTAAAAAATGGTCATGAATTTACAGTCAATAGTTAATGGTTCTGGTTTGTACTGGATTCTATATTTTGTGACTCAAAATCTATATATATATTTTTTTCAGAGTTGAAAAAAAAAAAAAGAGAAAATTGGAATCTAGTTTCTATCATTTTGGCGGCATGGCCGAGTGGTAAGGCGGGGGACTGCAAATCCTTTTTCCCCAGTTCAAATCCGGGTGCCGCCTCAACAACAGACCCTATTATAACAAACGTAGGAAAAGACTCTTGATACTTTCGTTTCGTGGTTATAAGCCCCGGGCTCTCGAGGTTCTATTCTCTAACCTAAAGTTTTGCCTATCAGATTCAAGGAAAACTTAAAATAGTGGAGGGAAATCCGTAAATCTTGACTTTCCACTACTAATTTAGTTCCACTTAACTGAGTCTTCCATTAGATTGGATAGGAATTAAATTTTTTTTTTTTTTGGAAAGGACCTAAGATACTTTGGATACAGACTCATGAAAGTCTCGTAATGCTCAGACATTCAATCAATATGAAATTAGATGAAGAATTGCCTTTCATTTTACTTCCAAAAATAAAAAACGATAAAAGAAAGAAAAAGTCTTATTCTTTCTACATGTGAGTGAGATTCCTTAGATACTTCAAAAAGTGTCCATTTGCTTATGTTTACATCTTGTCGATTCTACTAGAAATTCTATAATTAAGAATAACTCATTATAAGATAAGCGGATTTTTTGGAGTAGTTCATCAATGGTGACCAAATACCTCTCCCTTTTTTTGACTCTGCACCAGTGATTTCACTATTATTAGTGAACAATAATGGAATAGTTTCTTCATATTCATAGAAATAGGGGACAGAATTCACATGGATATAGTAAGTCTCGCGTGGGCTGCTTTAATGGTAGTTTTTACATTTTCCCTCTCTCTCGTAGTGTGGGGAAGAAGTGGACTCTAGAAGTACTCCTAATTGCGTTAATAATAAAACTCTACCAACCTGTATCAATTGTTTTAGTTTTCTAGACCGTTCGGCAATTTTTGTAAGATTTTTTTTGAGAAATTGGATTTATGTTTTGTTTTATTGACTCATTTTCTATTTTTATATCAGGGTTTACATGGTTAACCATTCATGGGGTAACCCCCTTTATAAATCTGAAGAAGTTTTCATCGAATGGGGATTATCTGTATTAAATGGATCAAATAAACAAATGAAATATTAAATGTATGTACATACATTTAATATTCTATTTAATTTATATTGACGTTTATAAAGAAAAAGAGAGATATAGGTGGATTCCTTTATATTAAGATATTTCACTTGTATCTTTATACATTACAATAACCATAATGGCTAGTATGGTAGAAAGAGATCTCTTTCTACCATACTAGCGGGCCCCTTAGGATACTACTACTGAGTCTAATGCATTCCTTTCATTTAAGACGAGAAATTAAAATCCTTTTTTTTCGTTGATAGTAAAATTGTATTCAAATTAATCATTTTGACTAACCGTTTTTACGTAAATTATAAGCAAAAAAGCAGTAGGAACAAGAATGAAGAGTGCAGTAGCAATAAATGCAAGAATATTTACTTCCATAATTTAATCGTTTATTATTTATTTTTTTTCTTTGGAATATCTCGGGATTTAATCCCATAGAGATGAGAACTCTTTCGCTTGTAAACTCACTCAGATGAATTTAGATTTCGATGATATCGGATGAAATAAATATCATGAATAACAATATCGGAGCTATAAAATCGATTCATCGTCAAGAATTTAATAGTATAACATAGGACGATCTTTTATCCACACCGAACACATAATGAGATTCCTGATCCAATCAAAAAATATTGATTTATAATTCTTTTTCCCCGCTTTCTTTTCTACAACCTAGTACTTTACTTTTCTTGTACAATTATCTAATGAAGTATCATAAAAAAACCTTTTCTACTTCGATTGTTTACAAAAAGAGTTTCTAAAGAACCTTATTAAATAAACAATAGAAATGGAATAGAGAAAACAAGTAGGAAGTTCAATTTGAAATTTTCAAAATTTTTTAAGGGTCTAGCATCTTTTTGGAAAACAAAGAAAGAGAATGTGACAAAGACGAGTCCCAGTAAAAAAACTCAAATATTCCAAAAAATAACTAGTTAAATTTTCTTACGAGTTTTTTCTTCGACATCGACTCTAATCTTTAAAAAGAGCATATTCATTAGAGAAGACTCATTTTATCTTTATTTTTTAAATATCCTCTTTCCTTGGGTGGATTCGAACTATTTTCAATTCCTTAACTTCATAGAAAGAAAAGTATATATAGGTACTCTTGGCAAATGTATTATACGCTATCCTATTCCATTTTCCTACACGAATTAAGTTGACAAAAAGCGGAAACCCCATACAGTATCTCTTTCTTGAAGTGTTGAATGCTCTCAATAATTATAATTAATTTACAAATTTACATATGTCTCTCTACCATCAATTGGTGCTGGTTAAAATAATGGAAATACCTCTTTCTTTTGCTTGATGAAAAAATAAAAATAAAAAAAAAAAGATAAATGAAACCGTTTTTATCCCCTTGCCCAGAAACAAAAGGGGGAGTTAATATCCTTTTTTATTGAATCCGCCGGGACTGACGGGGCTCGAACCCGCAGCTTCCGCCTTGACAGGGCGGTGCTCTGACCAATTGAACTACAATCCCATGGAAATCAAGTGGGTAGCTTACATATTCCTTCTTATGATTTTATTTTAATTTGAGATTCAAATTATTGTTTTGAAACAAAGAAAGTCACAAGTGATATATTGATATCTATATGGATATCACTTTAGTGATAGCAAGACGGATTACTACTGGTAATCCTTGCATTATTATCAAATCTATTGATAATCTATAAAAAAAAAATATATAGATTATTTTCTCGACTCTGTTCATTAAAGTTTATATCCATATCGGGATCCTTAGCAAGATCAAGATCGGAATTTTTTATGGAAACAACAAAGTAACTAGACACCAGAAATAAAGAAAAAAGTAAAGTCAAATATACCCCGAAATTTGACTTTTTTTCTTACCCTTCTCTGTCATTTATGCAAAACAAAAAGGGTTATTATGTAGACAGCGAATTATTGGGCCGAGCTGGATTTGAACCAGCGTAGACATATTGCCAACGAATTTACAGTCCGTCCCCATTAACCGCTCGGGCATCGACCCAGGAAGAATCTATTCTAACTTTATGGATAATCCATGATCAACTTCCTTTCGTAGTACCCTACCCCCAGGGGAAGTCGAATCCCCGCTGCCTCCTTGAAAGAGAGATGTCCTGAACCACTAGACGATGGGGGCATACTTGCTTAACCGCCATCATACTATGATCATAGTATGAGTTTTTTAAAATTGTCAATATAATAAAATGGTATGACTAGCTTATAAGGTTTTTTCCTTTTTCTTTTTCTATAGAATTCTATATCGATTTTTTTATTTTACATTTGTATTCATAATTCTAATCACAATTCTATAAAAAAATCGATATATTTTCTTTTTATATTTGAAGTGGAAATATTAAATAAAAAAAAATCGAAAAATCGTCTAGTACAGAATCTTTTCAAGAAGTGATTGGTCTGACATAAAAAAAGAAAAAAAAAGAGGGGTAAGTTTCGTTTTTTTTACTTTCCTTCATAGATTGCCTCATCTCATTGTTAAGAAATAGTAGTATCCCTATCTAACACTAATCCAAGAAAGTCAGACAGAATCCATCTTCTAATTAGGGAAGAAAGGTGGATTTATAAGTGAAGTTATCGAAAATTTGCTTTTTTTTTTAGAAAATTATTGTTCATAGGATAATCCGTATCTCTTCATCACATGTCAAGATAAAATTTCTTGGGTCTATGTCAAATTGCTGAGTACATGTATAAATCAAATGAATTTCGTTCTATTTTGATGTGGTAGGCAATTTCAAGTAAAATAAGTCATTGCATGGATATTTATCAAATCCAATATTAAAAAAGAAAAAAACCGTTAAGTAAATTTTAAGTAAATTCAAATTATCGTTTCTAATTCCAAAATGAGCTACTAACTACTATGCGTCTATTGTATATATATTTAATATATATATATATATATAGATAGATTTTATTTACCTATGAACTCAGTCAGGAATTAAACCAAGACGGCCCTTTTAACTCAGTGGTAGAGTAACGCCATGGTAAGGCGTAAGTCATCGGTTCAAATCCGATAAGGGGCTTTTACGTTCTTTACTTTCTAATAGTCAAAATTTCCTTCGAAAGTGTATAATTAAATTTCTAATTTTTTTGAATTTCATTCTAATGAATTTCATTCTAATAATAACTAATAATAAAGTTAGCGAGTAATTTAGAAAATAAAATTGAACTTTTTTATATTATAATACAATGAATAAAAATGATAAGTCGTCTCTTGAATCGTCAAATAGATATTCTTTTTTTCCATTTTTCGATAGATTAGAAATTGACAAATCAAAAAGAAAAAGTAAGTGGACCTAACCCATCGAATCATGACTATATCCACTATTCTGATATTCAAATTCGATAGAGATAAAATTGAAACAGTAGATTTTTTTTTATTTCATATTTTTTTATTAGGAAATCCGTCGATATCTCTTATTGAATCTTCTTGTTTCTATATATTTCATAGGAAATATATTGCGTTCCTGCCTAGAGAAAGAAAGTCTTATTCCAAATTAATACCTAAAGGGCATTTCAATATCTTTTTTTGATTCGAGAACATAACAAGATTCTAAATTCTATTTGTATATAAGAATAAAATTGTATTAAAAAAAAAATAGAATCATGGCTTCAGATATCAATCAAATATTTCCATATTGATACATACGAGATGACAATGTAATGTGATCGAAGGTGTATGTGAGAAAGAAACTCTCATTTACAGTTTCCTATTATTTTATTTAAATATTGTATTGAATTAAATATAAATAAGAAATTTTCCCTTTTTTTACAGATACATAAGGGCATGTACATATAGATATCAAAGAAAATAGAAAAAAAATATTCAAAGTTCCCTTTTTGCTTCAACTTGTCAACTAAAAAAAAGGTATAAAAGGAAAATAACAATAGTTGATACTTGATACTATAGTATTTAATACACAAGTATTTAATACCCACAAAAAATAAAAAAGAGTTCTTTATCTGAGTAATG